GTGAATCAATGAATGAAAGTGGAATAAATGAGGTTTAACTCCCTTTTTTATGTCTATGTCAGACCAATCACTTCCCGAAAGGATCTTATACTTTGTATTATTAATATAATCTAGTTTCTTTATATATATAATCGATTGAATTTATCTAATTCATTTCTATATAGAATAGAGTGGCGATTAAAATGAATGATTTACTGAGTATAAATCATGAATCAAAAATGGAAAATCATAAAAGATGGAAAAAGCTTTGTTTTGGCATCTAGTCATATCATTCCATTATATTGACAATTTCAAAAAACTGTTCATACTATGAACATAGTATGATCGCGGTCAGGCAAATATGCCCCCATCGTCTAGCGGTTCAGGACATCTCTCTTTCAAGGAGGCAGCGGGGATTCGACTTCCCCTGGGGGTAGGGTACTACGAAAGGAAGTTGATCATGGATTATCAATAAACCTAGAATTGATTCTTCCTGGGTCGATGCCCGAGCGGCTAATGGGGACGGACTGTAAATTCGTTGGCAATATGTCTACGCTGGTTCAAATCCAGCTCGGCCCAATAATTCGCTGATCCGCCATAACAAAAAATGCCCATTTTTTTGTATTTTGTTTTCCAGAAAAGCCAAACAAAAAAAGTAGGGAAGAATAAGAATAAAAAAAGTCCAATTTTCTGATATATCCATCCCTACCGCTATTTGTTTTTTATTTGTTCTATTTATTTGTTCCCATAAATTCTGAACTTGATAACGATGTAGATTCATATCAGGATCATTAAGTATAAAGTTTAATGAAAAGAAAGAGTAAAGTAAACAAAAAGGACTCTTTTTTCATTTTAAAATTGATTATCGATCGATTTATTTGGCAATAACCAAAGGATTCCTAGTAACTAGGAATCCGCGCCGCTCTCACTTCTCACTAAAGTGCATACCCGTATGGATATCAATATATCACTCGCGCCTTTGTTTGTTACAACACGGCGATTCGAATCTAAAATCTAAATAGAAAAAAAATGGCTTGAATGAAATCATAAGAATATCTATGCTGTACACTTTTCTTTATTTCCCTGGGATTGTAGTTCAATTGGTCAGAGCACCGCCCTGTCAAGGCGGAAGCTGCGGGTTCGAGCCCCGTCAGTCCCGACGGATGCAATAAAAAAATACATCAATTGATCCCTCCATTTTCTGTGACAGGGGATACAAATGACAGAATTCCATTCCCAACGATATCCTTTTTTTATTTATTTTTTCCTTTCTATTTTTTGTTGGGGTTTACTTGTAAACTATTTGTAAACGGTGAAAGTGGAAAAGCAGTCAGATGATACATCATCAGATGATTGTACAAGGAAGGTGGTAGATTACCGAAAAGAAAGAGTGGAAAAGAATATAGAAATAAAGGAAAGGAATTCTTTTGATTGGACCAGGAATCACATTTTGTATTCGGTGTGGATAAAAGATCTTCCTATGTTATACTATTCAATTCTCGACGGTGAATCGATTTGATAGCTTAGATATTGTTATTCATGATATTGATCCGATTCGATGTCATTGAAATGGAAGTCATCGCATTGAATTTACAAGCGACAAATTTCTCATCTCTATGGGATTAAATCCCGAGTTATTGCGAAGTAAAAAAAAACAATGAAATTATGGAAGTAAATATTCTCGCATTTATTGCTACAGCGCTGTTCATTCTAGTTCCTACCGCTTTTTTACTTATAATATACGTAAAAACTGTCAGTCAAGGTGATTAATTTGAATGAAACTTGACTTTTTATCAAGGATTTAAGAAAAAAAGGATTCCAATTTCACGTCTTAAATAAAATGAATGGACTAGAATCAGCAGTATCCTATAAAACTCGATAGTATGGTAGAAAAAGATATATATATGAATCTTTCTACCATACTATCTATATCTATATTTATTATTGTAATGTATAAAGATACAAGCTTAATATAGATGAATCTACAATATGTATCTTCATCCATGTCGATATCAATTAAATATATGTAATGTCCATAGTATCTCAATTTTATTTCTTCGCTTGATCTATTTTATTTGTGTTGATTTCAATCAATCTGAAATAATTGAAAGGCAAGTCTTACGATTTTCTAATTCTTTCATTTCATGGATTTGATTCTTTTGATGGATACCGGGATTCATATTGAAAATAATCAGAAATGAAGGAAAAATGGAATGGAATAGGCATATATTAATTTAATAAAAAAAAAACGAAAACCAAGTAATCTTTTTTTTTTTAACATTTCAAAGAAGTAATTCATTGAGCAGTTGACAGATGATCCAAAGAGTTCAGTTCTACGGTAACTTTTCTTTGGATTTCGTTTCGAAAAAGGGGTATACCCTACCAATTTAAAATTGAACTTCTTTTCTTTTGATCCATGATATGAAATGAGTCAATAAAGCATGGCATAAATGAAATTCCTAAAATAATAAATAAAACGGGGGGTAAGTGTGCAATATGTGACTCCACTGAGGCAAGATCTTATTAAATAAAAAAACGACTTTTTTTTCTCTTTGAACAGTAAAGAGGGAAGGAAATAAAAACAAGTTTACTTTCGAAATACGAACATGGGAATTATTGAAATGTTTGTTTGATTTTGATTGAAAGGGTATTATTCATCTATATTATTCATAGAATACATTATTTCACTAGAATCCAAGAATTTCGAAATGAAGACTAATAAAATAGTTAAAAAAAAAGGCTTTGCAAAACGATCTTGAAAACAATTGATACGGTTTGATTCCTCAACCCAATTAGGAGTACCCCTAGAGTCCACTTCTTCCCCATACTACGAGTGAAAGGGAAAATGTAAAGACTACCATTAAAGCAGCCCAAGCAAGACTTACTATATCCATGTGTATTATGTCCCCTATCTCTATGAATCTGAATATGAAACAAATATGAAGGAATTTTTCCATTATTGTTCACTAATAATAGTGGAATTACCGGCGCATAGTCAAAAAGAAAAGGGAATTCTGACACACCACCGTTGATGAAACACTTCAATAAATCCGCTTATAACTTATAACAAGTTATTGTATGATTTCTAGTAAAATCGAGAACCATTAAGCACAAGCAAAATACGCAGTAACACTTTTGGAAGTATCAAAAGAATGTTACTCACATGTAGCAATAATAAGACTTATTCTTTCTTTTGGTGTCCCGCAAAAAGTAAAAGCCAATTATCCATCCAATCTAATATTAATTGGATGCCTGAACACTCAGAGACTTTCATCAGTCTGTATCCAAATTCCAACCCTTCTACAACCATTCATTAGTTAATTAGACACTCCCATTATGCAATCTAATTCAAGACTCCGCTAGTAGCCCCTCCATTAGTAGGGGAGGGGCTACCATATCAAGATTTACTGATTCCCTTCCACTACTCTAGTTTTTCCTTGAATCCTAGACTACAACACTTTAGAAAACAAAACCTCCGGAAGTTTATAATCAAGAAAGTATCAAGAGTCCTTTTCTTACACTTGTTTTTGCTCACTTGTTTTTGCTGGAGAAAATTTGTCGAGTTATATCAGCAAAAGCAAAACAGAATATAGGATTTCGAGTTTTTTGTTGATCAGGCGACACCCGGATTTGAACTGGGGAATAAGGGATTTGCAGTCCCCCGCCTTACCGCTCGGCCATGTCGCCAAAGGGCTACAAACAAAAAAATGAGAGTATGCCCTTTTTATTTTTAGATTGGATCCATACCTTCAATTGGTTATAGTATCTCAAGACACACAATATCTAAAGACTTTCCTTTTCTTTTCTATTGAAAAAGAAAATGTGGATTCTCAGTTACAAAAGTCAGAATTCAGGACAAATAAATTGGAACCATTAACTATTAACTATTGACTGCAAATTTATGGACGATTCTTCTTCACTTGTCTTTTTATAATGGTATAATAAAATCAAAATGGATACATAACTAATCAGTATTGATTTTTTTTTTTCAATATCAATAAAAAAAACTTTCTTAATTTCAATTATATTATAATATAATAATATAACAGCGATTCTATGTAAACCCCAGAACATAAGTTGTTACACAGCTATAGTTATCTAATGAGGCATTTTATCTATCTAGATATGATGTCCATAGGGAATCAGCAAGAAATTATCGTGTTTCAATTTTTCATTGAATAGATTAAAATTTAAGAAAAAATAGAATTTTTGATAGAGCACGCCATGTGTTGTCTCCACTAGAGCGCTATAATGGAATAAAAAGAAAAGAGGAAAGACATATATAAATAGAAATGCTATATCTGCACATGTTTAATAAATACAAGCCCTCTTTTCGTACGCACTTCAATCATATTCTAAATATTCTACTAAAAAACTAAAAAGTGGGTAAAAACATCTCTCTTCTATGCGAATCATTTTTTGAACAATGGAATCCATGAAAAAATGAAGTGCTAGAAAAATCAACTCTCTCCCTATATATATTTTATGATTATTTTGTCTTTATCTCAACGAACAGATCAAATCAGGAATTCATTTCATTTTTCTGGTATTCAATCGGATTGGAATATGTAATATCATAATAATGGTAGAAATTGAATTATTATTTTTTTTTTATATTCTATACAAAACCCCATAAGGCTAAATGGCATTTATCAATCATTTTCTGTACCTGTTTGTTATAAATATAAATTCAAATTTGAGTATAATTTTTCTTCTTCCGTTCATACGCATTTCATATTTCATACATTCCATATATATTATATGGTATATGGAGTTAGATAAAATTTCATGTGATTCAGTAAACAGAATAGAAATTCAATTCCATCATTATTAGATCGATTCATATGATTCGATGAAGAATGAGAAAAGAATGGGATTTTTTTGATAAATGGGAAATTCAAAATGCTCGGGGATGAAAATGGGGAAATGTCTACAATACCTGGGTTGAATCAGATACAATTTGAAGGATTTTGTGGGTTCATGGATCGGGGCTTAACAGAAGAACTTTATAAGTTTCCAAA